CAAGGGCTGGATCACCAGCTTCGAACAAGAAAATTTAAACGTATAGATTTTTTAACTCGTTCCAAACGAAGTTTTAAGAAATCTAATTTCAAGAATTATAATCTTTATACAAAATTTAATAGAGATTCGGGTTTTATAAGTTATTTGGAAGAACCAGATTTTCGTCGAGCCGTAATCAAAGGATCTATGCGCAGTCAAAGGCGTAAAATGGTTATTTGGGGACCGTCTCAAGGAAATCCCCATTCCCCTCTTTTTTTGGAAAAAATGGAAGATTTTCCTTTTCCTATATCCGACCTAATGAATCTTTTTTTTAATATTAGAGATTGGTTGGGTAAAAAGTCAGAATTTGAAATTTTAGATCAACAATTCCAAATAAAAAAAAACAACCAGGAAGACGCAATGGAATTCTGGGAAAACATTCCATATGCACAAAAAACAAGAAGTATTCTGTTACTAGCACAATCAATTTTTAGAAGGTATATTAAATTACCCTTATTGATAATAGCTAAGAATATTGGCCGTATTTTATTACGGCAATCTCCGGAATGGTATGAGGATTTCCAAGATTGGAATAGAGAAATTTATTTAAAGTGCAGCTATAATGGTCTTCAATTCTCCAAAACAGAATTTCCTAAAAATTGGTTAATAGAAGGTTTTCAGATCAAAATCTTATATCCTTTTCATTTGAAACCGTGGCACGGATCTAAGCTACGACTCTCTGATAGAGATCGAAAGCAACAAGATGATTTTGATTCTTGTTTTTTAACAGTTTTGGGAATGGAAACAGAATATCCTTTTGGTCCTCCTCGAAAAACACCTTCCTTTTTTGAACCCGTTTTTAAAGATATAGACTACAAAGTCGAAATAAGAAATTTTAATTTTAGAGTTCAAAGAGTTTTAAAAAAAATAACAAAGCAACAAGAAAAAGCATTTTTATTTTTAAAACAAATACTTTTAAAAGGAAAGAAAATTCCATTATTTATACCGAGAGAAATATATGAATCAAGTGAAACTCAAACAGAAAAGGATTCGATAATCAGCACTCAGATAATTCATGAATCATTTAGTCAAAATAAATCTAGAGATTATTCACAGGCAAAAGAAGAGATTAAACATAGAATTGATAGAAGAAACACAATCAGAAATCAAATAGAAATAATGAAAAAAAATAAAAAGAATAATCGAGAATCACCCCCAAAAATTTGGAAAATATTAAAAAGAAAAAATATTGAATTAATATTTCAATTTTGCATTGAAAAAATATACGTAGATATCTTTTTATGTATAATTAATATGCGCAGAATTTCTCTACAACTTTTTATGAAATCAACAAAAAAAATTCTTGAAAAATACATTGACAATAATGAAATAAATAAAGATAAAGAAAGAATTAATAAAAAAAAACAAAATAAAATTGACTTCATTTCGCCTATGACTATAAAAAAGGCTTTTGATAATCTTAGAAATAGTAAGCAGAAGCCACATATTTTTTTTGATTTATCTTACTTGTCACAAAAATATGTATTTTTTAAATTATCACAAACCCAAGTTATTAACTTCAATAAGTTAAGATCTATTCTTCAATATAATGGACCATCTTTTTTTCTTAAGAATGAAATAAAGGATTTTTTTGGAACACAAGGAATATTTGATTCCAAAGTAAGACATAACAAACTTTCAAATTATGAAAAGAATCCATGGAAAAACTGGTTAAGAAGTCATTATCAATATGATTTATCTCAGATTACATGGTCTACATTAGTCCCACAAAAATGGCGAAATCAAATAAATCAATGCCATATGTCTCAAAATGATGATTTAAAGAAAGGGTATTTCTATGAAAAAGACCCATTATTGGATTACAAAAAAAAACAAAATTTGAAAGTATATTTATTACCAAATAAAGAGGATAATTTTCAAAAAAACTATAGATATGATCTTTTCTCATATAAATATATGAATTCTGAAACTAAGAATAAGTCTGATATTTATAGATCATCATTAGAAACAATAAAGAAGCAAGAAAATTCCACCAAAAATAAAGAAACTTTTTTTAACATACTCAATAATATTCCTATCAAGAATTATCTAGAAAAAAGTGATATTATATATATGGAAAAAAATACAGATAGAAAATATTTGGGTTGGAAATTTAATACAAATATTCAGGTTGAACCTAATAAGGACCAAATAACAGAGAATTCTCATAATAATGGTCTTTTTTATCTTCCAATTAAATCAAATTCCAAAATCAATTATAAAAAGGTCTTTTTTGATTGGATGGGAATGAATGAAAAATTATTAATCTTAAATCACCTCATATCGAATCCTAAAGTTTTTTTATTTCCAGAGTTTTTAATACTTTATCATAAATATAAAGAGAAACCTTGGTTTATCCCAAGCAACTTACTTCTTTTTAATTTGAATATCAATCCAAATTTTAGTGAAAATCCAAATATCAAAGGAAAACAAGAGGCGGATGAATATTTTTTAAATTTTA